TTCGTGTGTCTAGTTACTTTTTTGTTTCCATAAAAAAATCTGATCTTGATAAGGATCCCGGTCAATATGGATCCTTTAAATATAAACTTTAATGAACAGAGTCGAGAAAATAATGTATTTTTGACAATAAAAAATACATTATCAATCCATTTGGTAATAATGAAAGGATTACCAGTAATCCGTGTTGATATCACTAAAGTGATATCCATACAGATATCAATATATCACTTGTGACTTTCTTTGTTACAAAACACTAATTTGAATCTAAAATTGTGAAATGATTAAAATGAAATCATAAGAAGGAGTATGAAAGCTATCCACTTGATTTCCATGGGATTGTAGTTCAATTGGTCAGAGCACCGCCCTGTCAAGGCGGAAGCTGCGGGTTCGAGCCCCGTCAGTCCCGAAAAAAAAGACATCAATTCCCCTTTTTGTTTCTGGGCAAGGGGATAAAAAAGGTTTCATTTATCTTTTTGTTTATTTTTCTTTTTTCATCAAGCAAAAGAAAGGGGTATTTCCATTACTTGAACTAGGACCAATTGAGGGTAGAGAGACGTATATAAATTAGTATAATTATACTTATTGAGAGTATTTCTCATATTCAACACTTTAAGAAACAGATAGGTTTCCGCTTTTTTCAATTGATCTCCCATCCAGTCGTGTATCAAAACGGAATAGCATAGCGTATAATACGTTTGCCAAGAGTACGTACCTATATATACTTTTCTTTCTCTGAAGGAATTGCAAAGATTGCGAATCCAACCAAGGAAAGAGGTTATTTTGAAACTAAAGCTCAAATTAGTCTTCCCAAATGAATACGCTCTGAAAAAACTCGTAATAAAATAAAAATAGTGAATTTTTTGGAATATTTTTTTTACCGGGACTCGTTGTTATCGCACTCCCTTGCTTTGTTTTCTAAAAAGATGAGAGATCCTTAAAAAATTTGTCGAATTTCAAATTGAACTTCTTACTTTTTTTCTCTATTTGATTTCTATTGTTTATTTAAGGTTCTTTAGAAACTCTTTTTGTAAACAATCGAAATAGAAAGGGTTTTTTATGATACTTCATCAAATCATTGTACAAGGAAAGTACTCGGTTGTAGAAAAGAAAGCGGGGAAAAGAATCATAAATCAATATTTATTGTGATTGGATCCGGGATCTCATTCGGTGTGGATAAAAGATCTTCCTATGTTATACTATTCAATTCTTGACGATGAATCAATTTTATAGCTCGTTGTTATGTTATTCATGATATTTCTTTCATTCAATATCATCGAAATCTAATTCATCTGATTGAATTTACAAGCGTAAAGATTTATCATCTCTATGGGATTAAATCCCGAGATATTCCAAAGAAAAAAAAATAATAAAAGATTAAATTATGGAAGTAAATATTCTTGCATTTATTGCTACTGCACTCTTTATTCTCATTCCGACTGCTTTTTTACTTATAATTTACGTAAAAACTGTTAGTCAAAATGATTAATTTAAATACAATTTTACTATTAATGACAAAAAGGATTTCAATTTCTTAAATGAAAGGAATCGATTAGACTCAGTAGTAGTAGTATCCTAAGGGGCCCGCTAGTATGGTAGAAAGAGATCTCTTTCTACCATACTAGCCATTAGGGTTATTGTAATGTATAAAGATACAAGTGAAATTTTTTAATATAAAGGAATCCACCTATATCTCTTTTTTCTTTATAAATGTCAATATTAATTAAATAGAATATGAAATATATGTCCATACTTTTCATATTCATTTAATACAGATAATCCTAATTCGATGGGAAATTCTTTAGATTTCAAAAAGGGGTTACCCCATGAATGGTTAACCTTGTAACCACTGATATAAAAATAGAAAATGAGCCAATAAAACAAAACATGAATCCAATTTCTAAAAAAAAATCTTAAAAAAAATTACCGAACGATCTAGAAAACTAAAACAATTAATACAAATTGATAGAGTTTTATTCTTAACGCAATTAGGAGTACTTCTAGAGTCCACTTCTTCCCCACACTACGAGGGAGAGGGAAAATGTAAAAACTACCATTAAAGCAGCCCATGCGAGACTTACTATATCCATGTGAATTCTGTCCCCTATTTCTATGAATATGAAGAAACTATTCCATTATTGTTCCGTAATAATAGTGAAATCACTGGTGCAGAGTCAAAAAAAAAGGGAGAGGTATTTTGTCACCCTTGATCACCTACTCCAAAAAATCCACGTATCTTATAATGAGTTATTCTTATTATAGAATTTCTAGTAGAATCGCCCAGATGTAAACACAAGCAAACGGACACTTTTAGAAGGAATCTTACTCACATGTAGAAAGAATAAGACTTTTTTTTATCATATTGGGTTTTTTGAAGTCAAATAGAAGGAAATTCTCCATCTAATCTAATATTGATTGAATGTCCTGAGCATTCCGAGACTTTCATGAGTCTGTAGACAAAGTATTTTAGGTCCTTTCCAAAACTATCAATTTGATTTACTCTCGGGCTATCCAATCTAATTAAAAACTCAGTGAGTGGAACTAAATTAGTATTTAGTAGTGGAAAGGCAAGATTGACTGATTTCCCTCCACGACTTTCAGTTTTCCGTGAATCTGATAGGTAAAACTTTAGTTTTTTAGTTTAGAGAATCGAACTCGAGAGCCAGGGGCTTAGAATCACGAAAAGAAAGTATTAAGAGTCTAGAATAGGGGATTTTCGGTCTTTTGTTGAGGCGACACCCGGATTTGAACTGGGGAAAAAGGATTTGCAGTCCCCCGCCTTACCACTCGGCCATGTCGCCAAAACGATAGAAACTAGATTGAAATTTGCTCGTTTTTTTTTTCAACTCCGAAAAAAAAATATATATAGATTTTCAGTCACCAAAGATGGAATCCAGTATAAATCAGAACCATTAACTATTGACTGTAAATTCATGATCATTTTTGAATTGAAATCTACATTTTTCTTTTTTTCTAATAATATAAGAAAATCATTAGAAATAGATTTAGAACTAATTTATATTGAGTTTTTTCAAATCTTCTTCAATTTCAATTATAACAGTAATGATGAGTATATGTAAACCCCAGAACCAGAACATACGTTACGTTGTTATAGAGCTATAGCTCTATAATGGGGTATTTTTTATCTGTCTAAGGTTGCTTTTGAGGAGTAATTCTTAATAAATTTTTGTATTTCCATTTTTGATTGAATAAATTCAAGAGAAAATGGAATTTTTTATAGAGCACAGCATGTGCTGTCCCGAATAGAACTGTACCGCAATAAAAGACGAAAAAGACACATATATATCTGTGCATTCTTTTTTATTTTAATAATAACAAAATGAATAAATAAAAAAATACAAGCTTTCTTACCTACTTCAATTCAATGAGATTCTAAATAGTCTATTCAAATCCAAATAGGTAAAAATCCATCTCTTTTCTGCAAATCTTTTTTTGAACAATGAAATCCAAATAGATGAAAAAGTAAAGCGGTTGAAAAAAAAGGTTTCTATTTATTATATGTTTATCTGCTCGAACAGATCCAATCATGAATACATTTTTTTATGGTATGCAATCGAATTGGAATATATAATAGCATAGGTGAAAATGAAATTCCTTTTTTTTTTATAGTCTTTACAAAACTCCATAAGTTCCAGCGGTATTTCTCAATTCTGTTCCAGTTTTTTCTCTTTCTTATAAAAAATTCCAATTGAATCTAGTCTCCGCTCATACGTATTTCATACATTCCATATATCTGAAGTTCGATAAAATTTCATGTGATTCAGTAAACAGAATAGAAATTCCATTATTGCTAGATCGAATTCTATGGATATGATTCGGTGAAGAATGAAAGATGGAATGGCATTTTTGCAATAAACGGGATAAATGGGAAATTTTAAACAAATGCTCGGGGATGGAAAAGAGGGAACATCTACAATACCCGGATTTAATCAGATACAATTTGAAGGATTTTATCGGTTTATTGATCAGGGTTTAATAGAAGAAGTTTCCAAATTTCCAAAAATTGAAGATATAGATCAAGAAATTGAATTTCAATTATTTGTGGAAACATATCAATTGGTAGAACCTCTGAGAAAAGAACGTGATGCTGTATATGAATCACTTACATATTCTTCTGAATTATACGTATCCGCGGGATTAATTTGGAAAACCAGTCGGAAGATGCAAGAACAACGAATTTTTATTGGAAACATTCCTTTAATGAATTCCCTTGGAACTTCTATAGTAAACGGAATATACAGAATTGTGATCAATCAAATATTGCAAAGTCCCGGTATCTATTACCAGTCAGAATTGGATCATAACGGGATTTCGGTCTATACCGGCACCATAATATCAGATTGGGGAGGCAGGTTAGAATTAGAGATTGATAAAAAAGCAAGGATATGGGCTCGTGTGAGTCGGAAACAGAAAATATCTATTCTAGTTCTATCATCAGCTATGGGTTCGAATCTAAGAGAAATTCTAGAGAATGTTTGCTACCCTGAAATTTTCTTGTCTTTTTTGACCGATAAGGAGAAAAAAAAAATTGGGTCAAAAGAAAATGCTATTTTGGAGTTTTATCAACAATTTTCTTGTGTAGGTGGGGATCCAATATTTTCTGAATCCTTATGTAAGGAATTACAAAAAAAATTCTTTCACCAAAGGTGTGAATTAGGAAGGATTGGTCGCCGAAATATTAACTGGAGACTTAATCTTACTATACCTCAGAACAATATATTTTTGTTACCACGAGATATATTAGCAGCTGCCGATCATTTGATTGGGATGAAATTTGGAATGGGTACACTTGATGATATGAATCATTTGAAAAATAAGCGTATTCGCTCTGTAGCGGATCTTTTACAAGACCAGTTCGGGTTGGCTCTGGCCCGTTTAGAAAATGTAGTTAAGGGAACTATATGCGGAGCAATTAAACATAAATTGATACCGACTCCTCAGAATTTGGTAACTGCAACTCCGTTAACAACTACTTATGAATCCTTTTTCGGGTTACATCCATTATCTCAAGTTTTGGATCGAACTAATCCATTGACACAAATCGTTCATGGGAGAAAATTGAGTTATTTGGGCCCTGGCGGATTAACAGGGCGAACTGCGAATTTTCGGATACGAGATATCCATCCTAGTCACTATGGTCGGATTTGCCCCATTGACACGTCTGAAGGGATCAATGTTGGACTTATTGGATCTTTAGCAATTCATGCCAGGATTGGGGATTGGGGGTCGTTAGAAAGTCCATTTTATGAACTCTTTGAGAAATCAAAAAAAGCACGGATACGGATGCTTTTTTTATCACCAAGTCAAGATGAATATTATATGATAGCGGCAGGAAATTCTTTGGCTCTTAATCGGGGCATTCAAGAAGAACAGGCTGTTCCAGCTCGATACCGCCAAGAATTTTTGACTATCGCATGGGAAGAGGTTCATCTTCGAAGCATTTTTCCTTTCCAATATTTTTCCATTGGAGCTTCCCTAATTCCTTTTATCGAACATAATGATGCGAATCGGGCTTTAATGAGTTCTAATATGCAACGTCAAGCAGTTCCACTTTCTCGGTCGGAAAAGTGCATTGTTGGAACTGGATTGGAACGCCAAGTGGCTTTAGATTCTGGGGTTCCCGCTATAGCCGAACAGGAGGGAAAAATACTTTATACTGACACTAAGAAGATAATTTTATCGGGTAATGGGGATAATACTCTAGGCATTCCATTAATTATGTATCAACGCTCAAACAAAAATACTTGTATGCATCAAAAATCTCAGGTTCGACGGGGTAAGTGCATTAAAAAGGGACAAATTTTAGCGGATGGTGCTGCTACAGTTGGTGGGGAACTTGCTTTGGGGAAAAATATATTAGTGGCTTATATGCCATGGGAAGGATACAATTTTGAAGATGCGGTACTCATTAGTGAGTGTCTAGTATATGGTGATATTTATACTTCTTTCCACATACGGAAATATGAAATTCAGACTCATGTGACAACCCAAGGTCCTGAAAGGATCACTAAGGAAATACCGCATCTAGAAGGCCATTTACTCCGAAATTTAGACAAAAATGGAATTGTGATGCTAGGATCCTGGGTTGAAACGGGTGATATTTTAGTAGGTAAATTAACGCCTCAGGTGGCGAAAGAATCATCGTATGCTCCGGAAGATCGATTATTACGGGCCATACTGGGTATTCAGGTATCGACTTCAAAAGAAACGTGTTTAAAATTGCCTATAGGTGGTAGAGGTCGAGTTATTGATGTGGGATGGGTTCAGAAAAAGGGGGGTTCAAGTTATAACCCAGAAAAAATTCGTGTATATATTTCACAGAAACGTGAAATCAAAGTAGGTGATAAGGTAGCTGGAAGACATGGAAATAAAGGTATCATTTCAAAAATTTTGCCTAGACAGGATATGCCTTATTTGCAAGACGGAAGACCCGTGGATATGGTCTTCAACCCATTAGGAGTACCCTCACGAATGAATGTAGGACAGATATTTGAATGCTCACTTGGGTTGGCGGGAAGTCTGCTAGATAGACATTATCGAATAGCCCCTTTTGATGAGAGATATGAACAAGAGGCTTCAAGAAAACTAGTGTTTTCTGAATTATATGAAGCCAGTAAGCAAACAGCCAATCCATGGGTATTTGAACCCGAGTATCCAGGAAAAAGCCGAATTTTTGATGGAAGAACGGGAGATCCGTTTGAGCAGCCTGTGATAATCGGAAAGCCCTATATCCTGAAATTAATTCATCAAGTTGATGATAAAATACACGGACGTTCTAGTGGACATTATGCACTTGTTACACAACAACCCCTTAGAGGCCGTTCCAAACAGGGGGGACAACGGGTAGGCGAAATGGAGGTTTGGGCTCTCGAGGGGTTTGGTGTTGCTCATATTTTACAAGAGATGCTTACTTATAAATCTGATCATATTAGAGCTCGTCAAGAAGTACTTGGTACCACTATCGTTGGAGGAACAATACCTAAACCAGAAGATGCTCCAGAATCTTTTCGATTACTTGTTCGAGAACTACGATCTTTGGCTCTGGACCTGAATCATTTCCTTGTATCTGAGAAGAATTTCCAGATTAATAGGAAGGAAGTTTAATCGGAATGAATCACAATTTTTCTTATATGATCGATCGGTATAAACATCAACAACTCCGGATTGGATCAGTTTCTCCTCAGCAAATAAGTGCTTGGGCCACTAAAATAATACCTAATGGAGAGATAGTTGGAGAGGTGACAAAACCCTATACTTTTCATTACAAAACCAATAAACCGGAAAAAGATGGATTATTTTGTGAAAGGATTTTTGGGCCTATAAAGAGTGGAATTTGCGCTTGTGGAAATTATCGAGTGATCGGAGATGAAAAAGAAGACCCGAAATTTTGTGAACAATGTGGAGTTGAATTTGTTGGTTCTCGGATACGCAGATATCAAATGGGATACATAAAACTGACATGTCCTGTAACGCATGTATGGT